ATCATATAGATGAGGATAAACTGGTGACCTCGGATATTAATGAAATCTATAGAAGAATTATCTATCGGAATAATACTCTTACAGATCTATTAACAACAAGTATAGCTACGCCAGAAGAATTAATAATATCTCAGGAAAAATTGCTACAAGAAGCAGTGGATGCACTTCTTGATAATGGAATCTGCGGACAACCAATGAGGGATGATCATAATAGAGTTTACAAGTCGCTTTCAGATGTAATTGAAGGCAAAGAAGGAAGAGTTCGCGAGACTCTGCTTGGTAAACGCGTCGATTATTCAGGGCGGTCAGTGATTGTCGTGGGCCCTTCACTTTCATTACATCGATGTGGATTGCCTCGCGAAATAGCAATAGAACTTTTCCAGGCATTTGTAATTCGTGACCTAATTAGAAAACATCTTGCTTCGAACATCGGAGTTGCTAAGAGTCAAATTCGTAAAAAAAAACCGATTGTATGGGAAATACTTCAAGAAATTCTGGATGACCATCCTGTATTGCTGAATAGAGCGCCTACTCTGCATAGATTAGGCATACAGGCATTCCTCCCCATTTTAGTAGAAGGGCGCGCTATTTGTTTACACCCATTAGTTTGTAAGGGCTTCAATGCGGACTTTGACGGGGATCAAATGGCTGTTCATGTGCCTTTATCTTTGGAGGCTCAAGCAGAGGCACGTTTACTTATGTTTTCTCATATGAATCTTTTGTCTCCAACTATTGGAGATCCCATTTCTGCACCAACTCAAGATATGCTTAGTGGACTCTATGTCTTAACGAGTGGAAATCGTCGGGGTATTTGTGTAAATAGGTATAATCCGTGTAATGGTAGAAACTATCAAAATGAAGATAATAACTATAAGTATACAAAAAAAAAAGAACCGTTTTTTTGTAACGCCTATGATGCAATTGGAGCTTTTCGGCAAAAACGAATCAATTTAGGTAGTCCTTTGTGGCTGCGGTGGCGACTAGATCAACGCGTTATTGCTGCAAGAGAAACTCCCATTGAAATTCACTATGAATCTTTGGGGACCTATTATGAGATTTATGGACACTATCTAATAGTAAGAAGTATAAAAAAAGAAATTCTTTATATATATATTCGAACCACTCTTGGGCATATTTCTCTTTATCGAGAAATAGAAGAAGCCATACAGGGGTTTTGGCAGGGCTGTTGTAATTCTATGCTACCAGCGGGAATTCGAGTCTCCCGGGTTAACTAGGACTATAAAATTGCGGAATTTCTACGTGAATCAAGATCTAGAAAAGGAAGTTGTCCAATCACTGACTCAAACCCATTGTCAAATTCTACTCAGCGCAATATGGAGGTACTGATGGCAGAACGGCCCACTCAGGTCTTTCACAATAAAGTGATAGACGGAACTGCCATGAAACGACTTATTAGTCGATTTATTGATCACTATGGAATAGGATATACATCACATATCCTGGATCAAGTAAAGACTCTGGGTTTCCGACAAGCTACCGCCGCATCCATTTCATTAGGAATTGATGATCTTTTAACAATACCTTCTAAAAGATGGCTAGTTCAAGACGCTGAACAACAAAGTTTTATTTTGGAAAAACACCATCATTATGGGAATGTACACGCGGTAGAAAAATTACGTCAATCGATCGAGATCTGGTATGCCACAAGTGAATATTTGCGACAAGAAATGAATCCTAATTTTCGGATGACCGATCCTTTTAATCCAGTCCATATAATGTCTTTTTCGGGAGCCAGAGGAAATGCATCTCAGGTACATCAATTAGTAGGTATGAGAGGATTAATGTCGGATCCCCAAGGTCAAATGATTGATTTACCCATTCAAAGCAATTTACGCGAAGGACTCTCTTTAACAGAATATATTATTTCTTGCTACGGAGCCCGTAAAGGAGTTGTGGATACCGCTATCCGAACATCAGATGCAGGATACCTCACGCGCAGACTTGTTGAAGTAGTTCAACACATTGTTGTACGTCGAACAGATTGTGGCACCGTCCGAGGTATTTCTGTAAGTCCTCGAAATGGAATGATGACCGACAGGATTTTTATCCAAACATTAATTGGGCGTGTATTAGCGGATCATATATATATAGGTTCGCGATGCATTGCTACTAGAAATCAAGATATTGGGGTTGGACTTGTTAATAGATTCATAACTTTTAGAGCACAACCAATCTCTATTCGAACCCCCTTTACTTGTAGGAGTACATCTTGGATTTGTCAACTATGCTATGGCCGAAGCCCAGCTCACGACGACCTGGTTGAATTGGGAGAAGCTGTAGGTATTATTGCAGGTCAATCTATTGGAGAACCAGGTACTCAATTAACATTAAGAACTTTTCATACCGGCGGAGTATTCACAGGGGGTACTGCAGAACATGTCCGAGCCCCTTCTAATGGAAAAATAAAATTCAATGAGGATTTGGTTCATCCGACACGTACACGTCATGGACATCCTGCTTTTCTATGTTCTAGAGACTTGTATGTAACTATTGAAAGTGAAGATATTATACACAATGTGTGTATTCCGCCCAAAAGTTTTCTTTTAGTTCAAAACGATCAATATGTAGAATCAGAACAAGTCATTGCTGAGATTCGCGCGAGAACATCCACTTTGAATTTGAAAGAGAAGGTTCGAAAACATATTTATTCTGACTCAGAAGGCGAAATGCACTGGAATACCGATGTGTACCATGCACCTGAATTTACATATGGTAATATTCATCTCTTACCAAAAACAAGTCATTTATGGATATTATTAGGGGAGCCCTGGAGATCCAGTCCAGGCCCCTGTTCGATCCACAAGGATCAAGATCAAATGAACGCTTATTCTCTTTCTGTTAAGCGAAGATATATTTCTAACCCCTCAGTAACTAATAATCAAGTGAGACACAAATTTTTTAGTTCGTATTTTTCTGGTAAAAATCAAAAAGGAGATAGGATTCCTGATTATTCAGAACTTAATCGAATGACATGTACCGGTCGTTGTAATCTCAGAAATCCGGCCGTTCTCGAGGGGAATTCGGATTTATTGGCAAAGAGGCGAAGAAATAGAGTCATCATCCCACTCGAATCGATTCAAGAGGGCGAGAACCAATTAATACCTTCTTCAGGTATCTCAATTGAAATCCCCCGAAATGGTATTCTCCGTAGAAATAGTATTCTTGCTTATTTGGACGATCCTCGATATATAAGAAAGAGCTCGGGACTTACTAAATATGAGACTAGAGAACTGAATTCAATCGTTAATGAAGAGGAGTTGATTGAGTATCGAGGAGTCAAGGTATTTTGGCCAAAATACCAAAAGGAAGTAAATCCGTTTTTTTTTATTCCCGTGGAAGTCCACATTTTGGCCGAATCTTGTTCCATAATGGTACGGCACAATAGTATTATTGGGATAGATACACAAATCACTTTAAATAGAAGAAGTCGGGTAGGTGGATTGGTCCGAGTGAAGAAAAAAGCAGAAAAAATTAAACTAATAATCTTTTCTGGAGATATCCATTTTCCTGGAAAGACAAACAAGGCATTCCGATTGATACCACCAGGAGGGGGAAAACAAAATTCCAAAGAATACAAAAAATTGAAAAATTGGCTCTATATCCAACGAATGAAACTTTCCAGGTATGAAAAAAAATATTTTGTTTTGGTTCAACCTGTAGTCCCATATAAAAAAACGGATGGTATAAATTTAGGAAGACTTTTCCCACCGGATCTCTTGCAAGAAAGTGATAATCTACAACTTCGAGTTGTCAACTATATCCTTTATTACGACCCAATTCTTGAAATTTGGGACACAAGTATTCAATTAGTTCGGACTTGTTTAGTGTTGAATTGGGACCAAGACAAAAAGATCGAAAAGGCCTGTGCTTCCTTTGTTGAAATAAGGACAAATGGTTTAATTAGAGATTTTCTAAGAATCGACTTAGCGAAGTCACCTATTTTGTATACCGGAAAAAGAAATGATCTGTTGGGTTCAGGATTAATCTCTGAGAATGGATCAGATCGCGCTAATGTCAATCCGTTTTCTTCCATTTATTCCTATTCCAAGGCAAGGATTCAAGAATCCCTTAATCCAAATCAAGGAACTATTCATACGTTATTGAATCGAAATAAGGAATCTCAATCTTTGATAATTTTGTCATCATCCAATTGTTCTCGAACAGGCCCATTCAACGATGTAAAATCTCCCAATGTGATAAAAGAATCAATCAAAGAGGACCCCCTAATTCCAATTAGGAATCCGTTGGGCCCCTTAGGAACAGGCTTTCCAATTTATAATTTTGATTTATTTTCCGATTTAATAACCCATAATCAAATCTTGGTAACTAACTATTTGCAACTTGACAATTTAAAACAGATTTTTCAAATACTTAAATATTATTTACTGGATGAAAAAGGTAAAATTTATAATCCCTATTCCTGCAGTAACATCATTTTGAATCCATTCAATTTGAATTGGTATTTTCTGCATTACAATTGTTGTGAAGAGACATCTACAATCGTTAGTCTTGGGCAGTTTCTTTGTGAAAATGTATGTATAGCCAAAAAAGGACCGCATTTAAAATCGGGTCAAGTTCTAATTCTTCAAGTTGACTCTGTGGTAATACGATCAGCTAAGCCTTATTTGGCTACTCCAGGAGCAACTGTTCATGGACATTATGGGGAAATCCTTTACGAAGGAGATACATTAGTTACATTTATATATGAAAAATCAAGATCTGGTGATATAACGCAAGGTCTTCCAAAAGTGGAACAGGTGTTAGAAGTGCGTTCGATTGATTCAATATCGATGAATCTCGAAAAGAGGATTGAGACTTGGAACAAATGTATAACAAGAATTCTTGGAATTCCTTGGGCATTCCTGATTGGTGCTGAGCTAACTATAGTGCAAAGTCGTATCTCTTTGGTTAATAAGGTTCAAAAGGTTTATCGATCCCAAGGGGTGCAGATACATAATAGGCATATAGAAATTATTGTA